TCATTACTTCAACTAGTCCCCATGTTCTTCGAAGGGATCTCTTAATTTTTGAGAGGGTTGCCCAAAAGCGGTATATAAGGCATACCCAGTAAAGCTTACAAGTAAACCGGATATGGAGATGGCGACTAGGGTTGCTGTTTCCATTTTTTCGATAATTTCAAGATCACAAAGGATCACGATAATGTCGTTTATTTACAACTACAACGGAATGGTATACAAAGTCAACAGATTTCAACCCATGATAAAAGAGGATTTATGGCTACAAAAACCGTTGAGAGTAGTTCTAGATCTGGGCCAAGACGAACTGGCGTAGGGAGTTTATTGAAACCATTGAATTCGGAATATGGAAAAGTAGCTCCAGGGTGGGGGACTACACCACTTATGGGAGTTGCAATGGCTCTATTTGCAATATTTCTATCTATTATTTTAGAAATTTATAATTCATCTGTTTTACTGGATGGAATTTCAATTAATTAGTTCATAAAAACTATGAAGTCTTAGTTTTTCAATCAAAAAAGATTATTTTACTTATACTTACTTAATGCTTAAAATACTTAATACTTCAACTTAAGATTACCTAAGACTTGGATTTATAGACCATTCTGGTAGTTCGATCGTGAAATTTATTTGTTTCGATATTTCATTTCCGGAATATGAGCGTGTGACTTGTTATAATTGATCCTATTGATAATACAGAGAATGGACCTGTCATCTCTATCAAGATGATTCTACCTCGTCAGATATTTATTCTAGTCTCTGGAGCACGGACTATATAGAATAGATCAAGAAAAGAAATATTTGAACTATGATTCATACCTATTATTCAGACCTCGCAACCGGATTAAAAAAATGGAAATAGGTCTTTTATAAATCAAACAATTTTTTCCTTCATACTTCTTTTGACCGAAAGAAATATCTTTCTCTAGATTTTGTTGAGTTATTACATTCATTAAAGAAGTGATGATCAAATGGTTTTTACTCAGAAAACCTTTGAGTTTAGCTTTGGTTTTCTTAAATCATCGTGGTTTTAGTATGAATCTGAGGTTTCAATTGATTCATAGGGTCTCAACAAGAGAATTCCTATCAAAAAAAAAAGATAGGGAAGAGAAGATTCAAGAGGCCTGTCAGGATTAACATAAAGAAAGATGGATGAGCCAACTTGAGATTTTATTTCTTGGCATTATCATCACAAAGAAGAGATTCCGGATTCTTCTTACTTCGTATCTTTTGGTCAAATCGAGTCAAGCGGCTAAGCCACAAGAAGTTTGAAACTCTCTATTCCATATCCGTTGAAACTAGTATTTGTGTGTTTCGGCTTGAGCCGTACGAGATGAAATTCTCATATACGGCTCTCAGAGGGGGAGTCTTTCTTGGGTTACCTATCTCAATAAAGTATATGATTGGTTCGAGGAACGTCTCGAGATTCAAGCGATTGCAGATGATATAACTAGTAAATATGTTCCTCCTCATGTCAACATATTTTATTGTCTAGGGGGAATTACACTTACTTGTTTTTTAGTACAAGTAGCTACGGGTTTTGCTATGACCTTTTACTATCGTCCAACTGTTACAGAGGCTTTTTCCTCTGTTCAATACATAATGACTGAGGTCAACTTTGGTTGGTTAATTCGATCAGTTCATCGATGGTCAGCAAGTATGATGGTTCTAATGATGATCTTGCACGTATTTCGTGTGTATCTTACGGGTGGTTTTAAAAAACCCCGCGAATTAACTTGGGTTACAGGGGTGGTTCTGGCTGTATTGACCGCATCTTTTGGCGTAACTGGTTATTCCTTACCTCGGGACCAAATTGGCTATTGGGCAGTAAAAATTGTAACAGGCGTACCTGAAGCTATTCCTATAATAGGATCGCCTTTGGTAGAATTATTACGTGGAAGTGCTAGTGTGGGCCAATCCACTTTGACTCGTTTTTATAGTTTACATACTTTTGTATTGCCTCTTCTTACTGCCGTATTTATGTTAATGCACTTTTCAATGATACGTAAGCAAGGTATTTCGGGTCCTTTATAGAGAAGGCAGATCATAGATATTTGTAATTTATCATATCGGGGAGGAACAAGAGTTTTTCATTGCTACAAATATGGATTATTTAAAAATAAGGCATGTTATTTGGATACTTCTATTCAACTCTGAAGTATTGTTTATTTGATACGAATCGAATAGTTGAAGTATATTTTCCTAAAAGAGGATGGATTATGGGAGTGTGTGACTTGAACTATTGATTGGTCCATGCAGATATATGATTTTATCCGCCACGTTGGAATTCACAACCCAATGTGTCTCCGCATCCAACCATCACGTAAGTCCCTTTATGTAGCATAGGATAGGCCGGTTCGCTTGAGGAGAATATTTTCTATGATCATACCCGAATCATGTCATGCATGAACAGGCTCCGTAAGATCCCTAGAATAAGTGATGTGGAATCCAATGTTCTATTTATTCCATTTTGTTTAATTTTTCTTTTTTTTTTTTAGTAATTTTCTTATAATTCATTGCTAGTATTAGTATTTCGTAAGTAATCTTAGTAAGTTTTTTATAGTATGTAGATGCATTCATTTCCTCTGCATCGACCCTGATCTATGATACTATCGGAGTTAAATAAGGGATCTAAGGAAGCACAGGGGCTAGACTTTATTAGTAACAAGTAAAAACTTTGTATTTTTGTATGTAACACAATCGAGATGTTGTGGGGATAAATACCAACCAAAAGACATGAATGAGACAATCCAAAAAGCACTTGATCATGATCGAATTTGTAAGCCTACTTGGATATTGAGCATTTCCTTGTTGCCAGAACTGAATTCTTTACAATGAATCGTTGCAACTCGGGGAAATGGAATTTGATAAATCTTTTCTTACATAGAGTCATTATACATTATATATGTAGATATGTATGAAATATAGAAATATAGATATTCTATGGACCTAGGACCTATTTATGTTCTATGGATCTATTTCTGTAATTCTTTTGATTCTTGCTCGAGCCGGATGATAAAAAATTATCATGTCCGGTTCCTTTGGGGGATGGATCTACAATAATTCACCTATCCAAATAACAAAGAAACCTGATTTGAATGATCCTGTATTAAGAGCTAAATTGGCTAAAGGGATGGGACATAATTATTATGGAGAACCTGCATGGCCCAATGATCTTTTATATATTTTTCCAGTAGTAATTCTAGGCACTATTGCATGTAATGTGGGCTTAGCAGTTCTAGAGCCGTCAATGATCGGTGAACCGGCGGATCCGTTTGCAACTCCGTTGGAAATATTACCCGAATGGTACTTTTTTCCCGTATTTCAAATACTTCGCACAGTACCCAATAAGTTATTGGGTGTTCTTTTAATGGTTTCAGTACCAATAGGATTATTGACAGTACCTTTTTTGGAGAATGTCAATAAATTCCAAAATCCATTTCGTCGTCCAGTAGCTACAACAGTCTTTTTGATCGGTACCGCAGTAGCTCTTTGGTTAGGTATTGGAGCAACTTTACCTATTGAGAAATCCCTAACTTTAGGTCTTTTTCAAATGTTAAATACCACGACATAGGTATCTAAGGAAGATCCCCTTCTGGATCTTCCCTAGATACATCTATCTTATTATGATCTATTCTGCAAATATATGGACCGTGTCGAAGATTAAAAACTCATTCTATTCTTTTTTATTTCTAAAAACTAAAAAATGAAAAAAAGTCCAATGGATTTAAAATGAAAACTTTTTCTTAGGTAAATTGATTGCAAAATGCTTCTGTAGAGTGCCCAATATCTGTTTGACATCTTCTATGCGAAAATCTTCCATTTTCATAAGATCTTCTTGACTGTGACTCAAAAGGTCCAATAATGTATGTATATTGGACCTTTTGAGATAATTATAGGTCCTGGAAGACAATTCTGATTGGTCAATAAAAATACATGTCAATGGAATTCCTTTTTTGTTTTTCTTAAGATTAGTGAATCTGTCTTGAAAGGAAAAAAGGGGTAGATTCCATCTGTTTTCATTTTCCTTGAAATTCATGTCCTCTTCCTCTGCATGTAGAAAAGGAATCAATAAATTAATCAAATTACGAGAAGCTTCATAAAGTGCTTCTTTAGGAGTTAAACTTCCATTCGTCCATATTTCTAGAAAGAGTATCTCTTGTTTTTCATTCCCATTCCCATAAGAATGAATACTATGATTCGCATTTCGAACAGGCATAGATACAATATCTATAGGATAACTTCCATCGTGAGAGTCATTTGTGGATTTCATACGATATCCGCGATCTCTCTTGATTTGTAATTCAATACACAAATCAATTGGTTCTGTCAGGTTAGCTATATGCTGTGTCGTGTCAACTATTTCTACAGAAGGTGGTGAGATGATATCTTGAGCTGTTATGTATTTTGGACCCCTGACGCAAATGGATGCGTCCCTAACTCCATAGAGATTACTTCTCAATACAATCTCTTTCAAATTTATTAAAATCTCATGTACTGATTCTTCAATACCCGCTATCGTAGAATATTCATGCAGCACATTTTCAGATTTTGCACGTGTGATATATGTTCCTTCTATTTCTCCAAGTAAAGCCCTTCGTATAGCAATACCTATAGTATAGGCTTGACCTTTCATAAGCGGGGACAGAACAAAACGACCATAATAAAGACGCTTGCTGTCTACTCTTGATTCAACACATTTCCACTGTAGTGTTCGAGTGGATCCTGCTACTTCTTCTCGAACCATACTATTATTTCTCTTTTCTTTATGATTATTGGATCAGATCATTGAATCATTTATTTCTCTTGGAATCTCTTGAATTCTTATTTCTACACACGTCTTTTTTTAGGGGGGCGACATCCATTATGCGGCATGGGTGTTACATCACGTACGAAACTTAATAGCATCCCATTTCTACGAATGGCTCGTAATGCCGCATCTCTTCCGAGACCTGGACCTTTTATCATAACTTCTGCTCGTTGCATACCCTGATCAACTAATGTACGAATAGCATTAAATGCCGCGGCTTGAGCAGCATAGGGTGTTCCTTTTCTTGTGCCTCTGAATCCAGAAGTACCTGCGGAAGCCCAAGAAACCACCCGACCTCGTACGTCTGTAACAGTTACAATAGTATTGTTGAAACTCGCTTGAACATGAATAACTCCTTTTGGTATTCTACGTTCATTCTTATTTGAACCAATACGTGCATTCTTACGTAAACCAATTTTTGCTATAGGTTTTGTCATATTTTATTAGATCGTATTCATAAGAATAAAAGAAAAAGAAAGAAGAATCAGAAATCTACAGAAAGATACGGGGATATCCATTTCATATGAAAACGAATCCTTTCTTCTTTCTTTTTACATGTACATGGTTTTGAAAAAGTACTTGATTTAGAACTTGAGAAGGATTACCCCTGTCTCTGTTTATGTCTCGGATTGGAACAAATGACTATAATTCGCCCCCGCCTACGAATCAAGCGACATTTTTCACAAATTTTACGAACAGAAGCCCTTATTTTCATATTTATCATTCCTTACTTTCATTCTGAATCTATTTTTTTTGGAAACAAGAATCAGTTTATTGCATTTTTGAACTTCGAATTATATCCCTACGAAAAGGATGTTTAAAAGAATGATCTAATCGTTCGAATCTTTTTTGCGAAGTCTATAAATTATACGTCCCCTGGTTGAATCATAACGACTCATTTCGATTTTGACTCTATCTCCGGGTAGTATACGTATAAAACTGCGCCGGATTCTCCCTGAAATATAACCTAGAATTAGATCTTCATTATCTAACCGAACTCGGAACATACCGTTGGGAAGTGATTCAGTAATTAAACCCTCATGAATCAATTTTTGTTCTTTCATTCCAGGGAACCCCCTTTAAGTATCAACTAATAGAGGAAGAGTTCTATAATTCACTTCTCCTCTCTATTTTACAAATAGTAAGTTCGAGAGAAAATTAGGGTACCCCAGGAGAATCACCATATATAACACAAAATTTCTCCTCCAATTTTTTCTAGTCGAGCTTCTCGATCTGTCATTATACCTCGAGAAGTAGAAAGAATTACAATTCCCATTCCACCTAAAATCTTAGGAATTCGTTGATAGTTGGAATAGATTCGTAGACCGGGTCGGCTTATACGTTTTAAAATCATTTTATTCTCTTTCCTAGTCTTTCTATGTCGTAAGGTTGAAACCAAGAAATTTTTTTTACTTTCTTGATGTTTTCGAACGTTCTCAATAAAACCTTCTCGTAAAAGTATTTTCACAATGTTTTTAGTGATATTAGTAGATACTATTTGAACTCTTCCCTTTTGATCTATGTCAGCATTTCTTATAGAAGTTATTATATCGGCAATAATGTCCCTACCCATGACGAACTATAGTTATTGGTGCCTCCTCATTTTGATATAATAAACATGCTTCTTTTTTGTTTTATTTTTTATTGAATTTCTTTTTGAAATTATTAAATTCTAAAAAATTATTCTAAATCTCAAATATATACATGAGACACAATCTATTAATCGGATCTATTTCAGATATTTGAATATTCTATTTCTATTTTCTATATATAGAATAGATAGGATGTATCCTATTTTCATCTATAAGACTTCGGGTGCTAATGAAACTATTTTAGTAAAATTCAACTGTCGCAATTCCCGAGCAATCGCACCAAAAATTCGAGTTCCTTTTGGATTTCCTTCTTGATCAATGATAACCGCTGCATTGTCATCATATCGTATTATCATGCCATTGTCACGTTTGAGTTCTTTACACGTGCGTACAATCACAGCTCTAATTATTTCTGATCTTTCTAGAGGCATGTTGGGCACTGCTTCTTTGATTACAGCAACAATAACATCGCCAATATGAGCATATCGGTGATTACCGGTTCCTATGATTCGAATACACATCAATTCTTGAGCTCCACTGTTATCCGCTACATTCAAAAGGGTCTGAGGTTGAATCATATCATTTTTATTTGAATCTCTTATTTCAATGCAAGGAATAATGGAAAAAAGAAATATTGTCTGTCCAGAGATAAAGAAATCTGTGGTTGTTTTTTCATTCTCAATACTCCTTCCTTCTTCTTTTACTTTTGTTTACCTATCCTGAAATAACAAATTGAGTTCGTATAGGCATTTTGCATGCAGCTATTCCCATAGCAGTTTTGGCTACAGTTTCTGATACTCCACTCATTTCATAAAGTATTCGGCCCGGTTTAACAACGGATACCCAATATTCGGGGGATCCCTTGCCCGAACCCATACGTGTTTCTGTAGGTCTTACAGTAACAGGTTTGTCGGGAAAGATACGTACCCATATCTTTCCACCACGACGTGCATATCGTGTCATTGCTCTTCGCCCTGCTTCTATTTGTCTAGCTGTGATCCAAGCAGGTTCAAGTGCCTGAAGAGCATATCTGCCAAAACAAATATGATTGCCTCGGCAAGATATTCCCTTCATTCTACCTCTATGTTGTTTACGAAATCTGGTTCTTTTGGGGTTATAGTTGATGGTTGTTTCTGAATTCCATCTCTACTGCAGAGCCGGACATGAGAGTTTCTTCTCATCCAGCTCCTCGCGAATGAAATGATTCAAGAATATGAAATATACACATGTATTTATGTATTTCATTCTATCAAAATGAAAAGAAAGAATATACTAATTTTTTTTATATTGAATTTGTTACATAGGTAACTTTATATATAACTAACTAGATAACTAGGTGTGTTTGTTTATATATAATGCTTCTTTCTTTTATCAAGATTTCTAAAGTATTTTACTTTACCTCTATTGAAATTGAATCACGCCAATAAATGAAATCCTTAAATGAAATAAAAATCCAAAATAAAGAAAGGTTTCGCGGGCGAATATTGACTCTTTCCTCCTTCATTTGTAGGATCAATCCATGACCATTCAGAAGAAATCCATTTTTTCTTGGTTCATTTCGCCATCCTACCCAATGAATCATTAGGATTGATTCGTTTTCAAGAAAATCCTATGTAGTCACAGGTTCCATCGTTCCCATAGCTTCTCCATTAATGTTTAGGCCTGAACTCTGCAATGGAGCTCTCAACAAAATCTCTTATTTGTTTCCGAGTCAATCTCCTCAGTTTTTCTTAACCCGAAGCTCAATTAAATTATTCTCTATTTTCTATCTATATTTTCTATTCTTTATATTATATTATTATATTATATTATTATTTGAATTTGAATTTCATTTCTTTTATTTTATTTATTATTTCTATTTTATTCTATGTTTCTATCTTCTTTCTATTTTTTATTTGTATATTTCTTATTCTATTGTATTGTAATTGTATATTTTGTATTTTTATTTTATATTGATGTTGATGCTTTATAACACTGCCTTTTTTATGGGGTAATTTTTCATAAACCATACATATGGGAATCATATATCATTGAGATCTTTATTCTCTCTTTCTATCATCCTTCCATTTTTCCACATCCCTTTTTTTTTCACAATTCATAATCAGATTTCTTTTTTATGAAAAGAATTTCAGTTGCTACAATGCTACAACTATATGATCGATTCAGTCATATAGTGACTGTTTCTTGGGATCTCGACAATACGAAGCAATAAGTTGGTTATTAGTTTTGAGTTTCTTTAGTTTTGATAGTTACTAAGTTTATAGTGGGGTTAGCCTTTTTTTTCAATCTCAATTCTAAAGAAAAAACTAACGAGTCACACACTGAGCATAGCAATTATACTAAAATCTAAATTAAATAAAGGGTAAATCAAATTTTTATTCAACCTTATAGAATTAGAATTGTTCGTTTTTCTTTGATTAAGAAAAAAAGAAAGGTCCATTCTTCTTCTTTTTTCTTTTCTTATTCTTGGTTTACAAATATCCAAATTTTGATGCCTAAGACTCCATAGATAGTTCTAATTGTATGGGAACAGTGATCAATTTTAGCGCGAATTGTTTGTAAGGGAACCCTGCCTTCTCTGATCCATTCGACACGTGCAATCTCTTTTCCGTCGATACGCCCTGCAATTTGCACTTGAATCCCTTTTGTACCCGTTTGTTCAGTTAATTCAATAGCTTTTTTCATTGCCTTTCGAAATGAGACTCTATTTTTTAATTGTAAAGCTATATATTCTGCAAGAATATTAGGTTGTCCATAAGGCTTTTCAATTCTTGTGATAGCAATATTGAGTCTCCGGTTTACAGAATGAAATCCTTTTTGTACATTCATCTGTAATTCTTCGACTCCCCGTGTTCGTCCTTCTATTAATAAATTGGGAAATCCAATATAGATTATGACCTGAATCAAATCTATTCTTTTTTGAATTACTATATGGGCAATTCCTTCGAAACCTGAGGATATTCTCTTATTTTTTTTTACATAGTCCTTAATACAATTCCGTATTCTTTCATCTTCTTGTAGACCCTTGGAAAAATTCTTTGGTTTTGCGAACCAAAAAGAATGATGACTTTGAGTTGTTCCAAGTCTGAAACCAAGTGGATTTATTTTTTGTCCCATATTTTTCTATTATTTTTCCATCCATTTTTTTTAATAGGAATCTAAAATTTAGATTTTTCTTTTAAAAAAATCTTTATATGACAAGTGGTTTTTTTTATCAGATAACTACGCCCTCGAGCCCGGGGTCTTAACTTTTTCACAATAGCACCTCTATTGACTTCAGCTTTACTAATAAATAAATCAGCTTCATTCAAACCCATATTATGACTAGCATTTGCTGCTGCAGAATAAACTAATTTTAAAATTGGATAAGATGCCCTATAAGGCATTAGTTCCAATATCATGAGTGTTTCTTCATAAGAACGTCCGCGAATCTGATCAATTACTCTTCGTGCTTTGAAAACAGACATACATATATGTTGAGCTAACACTTTAGCTTCTCTATCCGAATTTTCGTTCTTTTTCTTTATCATAAAAGTTCTCCCCCGCCAATGAATGATAAGTGCCTAGGTGAAGTATAGTATAAGATAAGTCAGAAAAGTGA